GTTATGGGGTAAGTTTACGATAGGTGTTAGTGTATACAATATATAAAAATTAATTAGTGTACAATGTATATTGTAATAACTCATTTTGAATATGATTAAAATATATAATAGGCTGTGTTTATTGTAATTATTTTGTGAAGAAAGTACGGGGAAAACCTTCAAAAATTTTTGGGGGGGTAGGGGGGGAAATACCTAGGAAATATTGGGTCCGATTTTAAGTGTGTATGCACTTGATATCAGTTATGCAATACTTCAGTAATATCTTTGAAGCTTTACATTCTGAATTACTAAACCAAGAAAGTGTACTACCTTGTCTGTATATACTGGTAGAAAGTGACCGATGTCAAATGAAAGAGACCTAAAAAAAAGAAACCCCATGCATATAAAAGAACGCCTTGGCATGGTGGGTCATGGACAATCGAGTTGACACCATTAATCAGATGCCAGGCATAATTATCCGGGAGGGGAGTGTTTACCTAATATGGCCCTGAAATAGGAACCAGATGCCAGTAATAGTTCATTTAGTGAAACCCCCACAATAATTGTCCCTGACCCATCAAGGACCGTGGACTTTTATATAAACTGGTTGGTGGTCTCTTACTACATTAAGATTCTGAGGTGCAATTTTAGTTGGGGCCGTGCATAGAAAATTTTGTGATGGAGTTCATGGGGAGTTTCCAGTTATCAAGTTTAATTAATGGGCCCGTGAGGAGCCATATAATGGTTAATGTAACCCTTATTTTAAATTGGAAAACAAAAATGTGTTTTTACATGTTCATGTGGATTAAAATTAATGGTTTCAATAAAGTTTTTATGTAAAATTATACATATTATGTGTTAATACATATATGTAAAATTTTTCATATATGTAATAGTACATATATGTATAATTATACATATTATGTACTAGTACATATATGTATAATTATACATATTATGTACTAGTACATACAAAATTTTACATTTATGTAAATATTACATCTTACACATGTTTATATGAAGTACTATGTTCATGTGGTAAAGAGTAGATATTAAACATAAGATAAGTATATTATATAAATATTGCGCAGAAGATAGTTTAGTTAGAATGCTAGCTTTGGGAGTTAGTGGGGGAAGTTAGAGTCTTCCTTTTCTGGCACTAGGGAGGGGTTTAACCTCCAATCTTCGGATTACAAAACCGGTGCTTTAAAGTTAAACTACTAGGGCATTAGTTGAGGAGTTTATTTTCCATAAGACCAGCTAATGGGTTTAGAATAAGAAAAATTATGAAATAGAAAACAGAGGCAATTTGGCCAATAATAATAAATGGATGTTCAACTGGTATACCCCCAATTCATGTAAGGATCATGACATCTGCAACTAGGGCCCAAAATAGAAACTGGGTTAGGGGTCGGAATGTTAGGCCTTGTTGTTTAGATGTGTGAAGGAGAGGTACAAGTATAAGTACTAGAATTGAGAATAGGAGTGCCAGGACTCCGCCCAGTTTATTTGGAATGGATCGTAAGATGGCGTAGGCGAATAAGAAGTATCATTCTGGTTTGATGTGGGGTGGTGTTACGAGTGGATTGGCGGGCGTGAAATTTTCAGGGTCTCCCAGGAGGTTGGGGGAAAATAAGGCTAGTGATGTTAGGGCAGTAAGCATAATTATAAAACCTAGAAGGTCTTTATAGGAGAAGTATGGGTGGAAGGAAATTTTATCTGAGTCTGAGTTTAACCCAGTTGGGTTATTTGATCCTGTTTCATGAAGAAAGAGGGCGTGAAGAAGAGTTGCTGCAATAATTACAAATGGTAGAAGGAAGTGAAAGGCGAAAAATCGAGTTAGGGTGGCGTTATCAACGGAGAAACCGCCTCAAATTCATTGTACTAGAGAATCTCCTATATAAGGGACTGCGGAGAGAAGATTGGTGATTACTGTGGCACCCCAGAAAGATATCTGCCCTCAGGGTAAAACATAGCCAACGAATGCAGTTATTATTACCAAGAGAAGAAGGACAACACCAATGTTTCATGTTTCTTTATATAAGTAGGAGCCGTAGTAGAGGCCTCGACCAATGTGTAAGTAAATGCAGATAAAGAAGAATGATGCTCCGTTAGCGTGTATATTTCGAATAATTCATCCGTAATTTACATCTCGACAGATGTGGGCTACAGAGGAAAAGGCTGTTGAGATATCAGAGGTGTAGTGTATGGCTAAGAATAGTCCAGTTAAAATTTGTATTATTAGGCAAAGGAGTAGAAGGGAGCCAAAGTTTCATCATGCTGAAATGTTTGAGGGGGCAGGTAGGTCGATGAGTGCATCGTTAGCAATTTTTAGGAGGGGGTGTTTTTTTCGTAGGCTGGCCATTAGAGGTTCTTGTAGTTGAATACAACGGTGGTTTTTCGAGTCACTGGTCTCGGTTAAAATCCGGGCAGGAATTATGAATTTTCTTCTTTATTTACTTTTGTTGGGTTTAGTGGCTAGTTTAGTGGCTGTAGCTTCTAATCCTGCGCCTTATTTTGCTGCGTTGGGTTTAGTTATGGCAGCGGGTGTAGGTTGTGGCATCTTGGTCGGTCACGGGGGGTCATTTTTGTCTTTGGTGCTATTCTTAATTTATTTAGGGGGCATGCTTGTTGTATTTGCTTACTCGGCAGCTTTAGCTGCTGAACTTCATCCTAAGAGTTGGGGGGATCAGTCAGTTATAAGTTATGTTTTAGTTTATTCGTTAGGGGTGGGTGGGATTGGTTGATATTTACGTGAGTGGTGATACGGGTGCTGATTTATTACAGATGAGAAGGATTTTTATGTATTACGGGCTGAGGGGATAGGGGTAGCTCTTTTATATTCTTGGGGGGGTTTAGTATTAGTGGTGGGGGGTTTAGGGTTATTGCTTACTCTTTTTGTTGTTTTGGAGTTGACTCGAGGTCTGAGCCGAGGGGCACTTCGAGCTGTTTAGAGGAGTATCAGGAGGATGGCTAGAGTGCTGGTGAGAAGGAAAATAGTTAAGTAGGTTTTAATTATTCCTTGCTGTGGATCGCTAGCGTATGTGGATATTTTAATTTGTGTAGATGCAAGTCCTTTAGGGCCTGAATTTTCAAGTCATGCTTGATCCAAGAGTTGTGTGGCGATTAACTGTCCTAGGGTTAAGTTAAGTTTAGGTGCTAATCGGTGAGAAGTTGCGGGGAAGAATCCTAATATGTTTGAGAAGTTGTGTAATGGGAGAGTGGGGGTGGTTTTAAATTGTTTTGAGGTTATTGCTGCTAGTTCTATAGCAGAAAGAAGGCCAAGGATTGTAACAAGTAGTGCTGCTAGTTTGATGGTGGAGGGCATGGTCATAACGGGGGACTTGATAGGGAGGAAGACAGATGTAATAACAAGTCCTGCAATAATACTTCCTCAGGCTAGGCGTTTAATTGGATTAATTACAGCTGGGTTGTTTTCGTTAATCGGGGAGAGAGGGGAAAAACGTGGGGTTCCCATGGTTACAAAAAAGACTACTCGAAAGCTATAAACAGCAGTAAATGAGGTGGCGATAAGGGTGAGGATGAGGGCTCAGGCGTTGAGATGGGAGGTGTTTAGGGCTTCAATAATAGCATCTTTAGAAAAGAAGCCTGCTAAGAAGGGGGTCCCTGTTAAGGCGAGGCTTCCGATAGTCAAACAGGAGGAGGTGAAGGGTATAAGTTTATGGAGGCCTCCCATTTTTCGAATGTCTTGTTCGTCATTAAGGCTATGAATAATGGAGCCAGAGCATAAGAATAGTATTGCTTTGAAGAAGGCGTGGGTGCAAATGTGGAGGAATGCTAGTTGAGGTTGGTTAAGGCCAATGGTTACTATTATTAGGCCTAATTGACTTGATGTTGAGAAAGCTACAATTTTTTTAATATCATTTTGGGTTAAGGCGCAGGTGGCAGTAAATAAGGTTGTCAGGGCTCCAAGACAGAGGCAGGTAGTAAGAGCTAGTTGGTTGTTTTCTATTAGGGGGTGGAGGCGAATAAGGAGGAAAATTCCTGCTACAACTATAGTACTTGAATGTAATAGGGCAGAAACAGGGGTGGGGCCTTCTATGGCTGAAGGGAGTCATGGGTGAAGGCCAAATTGGGCTGATTTACCAGTGGCAGCGAGAATTAGGCCAAGAAGAGGTAAGGTCATGTTAAAGTCCTTAGAGAGAAAAAAAATTTGTTGAATCTCTCAGGAGTTTATGTTAGTAGCAATTCAGGCTATACTTAAAATTAATCCGATGTCTCCGATTCGGTTATATAAGACTGCTTGTAGAGCTGCTGTATTAGCATCTGATCGTCCGTATCATCAGCCAATAAGAAGGAAAGATATAATTCCTACGCCTTCTCAACCAATGAAAAGTTGGAATATATTATTAGCTGTAACTAGGATAATTATTGCTACAAGAAACAGGAGGAGGTATTTAAAAAAGCGGTTTATGTAGGGGTCTGAATGTATATACCAAGATGCAAACTCTAGGATAGATCATGTTACAAATAAAGCAATAGGTGTAAAGATTAAGGAGTAGTGATCAAATTTGAAGCTAATATTGATATCAAAGGTTGAAATATTTATTCAATGTCAGTTAATTATAATGCTTTCTGTGCCTTGGTCTAAGAACATTATTAATGGAAGAAGGCTAATAAGAAATGCAGTGCTTACAGCTGTTTTTACGTGAGTTGAAGCTCATTGGGGTTTTTGGGGTGTTGGGCTAAGGGATATGAGTAAGGGGTAAAGGAGGATGTTAAGTGTTAGAACAAGTGATGATGATAGTATTATGGGTGTAATATACATAGCTGCTACTTGGATTTGCACCAAGAGTTTTTGGTTCCTAAGACCAATGGATGAACTTTTATCCTTTAGAAGCGCGAGTGAGCCGTGGAGTTTAACCATGGGTCCAAGAATTAGCAGTTTTTGTTGTCTCAAGACCTCTCTCGGTGGATAAGGGGATTTTAACCCTTATTTTTAGAACCACAATCTAATGTTTTGCTTAAACTATATCTACAAAAACACCATCCTCACATTAACTCTGGTTTTGCAATAAGAAGAATAATAGGGAATAAATGTATGGTTAATAAAAGGTGTTCTCGGGTGTGGGAGGGGTAAAGCCCTATAATATGGGCGGGGGTGGGTCCACGTTGGGATGAAAGAAAGAGGTAGAGGGAGTAGGCGGCTGTAATTAGGGTGCCTATTCCGGTTAAAATTATAGTTCAATACGACCAGTTAAACAATGATGAAATAATTAATAACTCTCCCATCAGGTTAGGTAGAGGAGGAAGAGCAAGATTAGCTAGGTTAGCAATAAATCATCATGAGGCCATAAGGGGGAAGAGCATTTGTAGTCCGCGGGCCAAAATTATTGTTCGGCTATGAGTTCGCTCGTAGGTTGTATTAGCTAAGCAGAATAGGGCTGAAGATACAAGACCGTGGGCAATTATTAAAATGATTGCACCTGTGAGTCCTCAGGGGGTTTGGATGAGGATCCCTGCTGCTACTAATCCTATGTGGCTAACAGAGGAGTAAGCGATTAGTGATTTCAGGTCAGTCTGTCGTAAGCAGATAGAGCCTGTTATGATAATACCTCATAGGGCCAGGATGATGAATGGGTAGGCTATATCTTTGGTAAGTGGATCCAGAATAGTAGTTATTCGGATCATGCCGTATCCCCCCAGTTTAAGAAGAATTGCGGCTAGAACTATGGATCCGGCAACAGGGGCCTCTACGTGTGCCTTAGGGAGTCATAAGTGAACACCATAAAGTGGTATTTTGACAAGGAAGGCAATGAGGCAGCCAGCTCATCAGATTTTATCACTTCAAGAGTTTAGGGTTATTGATTCCGAGTAGTGAAAAATTAGTATGGACAGGGTACCGGTTTTTTGTTGTAAAAGGAGAAGGGCAACCAGAAGGGGAAGAGAGCCAGCTAATGTATAAAATAGAAAATAGGTCCCTGCGTTAAGGCGTTCAGCTTGGTTTCCCCATCGAGTAATAATAATAAGAGTAGGAATAAGAGTTGCCTCAAATATGATATAAAATAATATGATTTCAGTGGCGCCAAATGCCAAGATAAGAAAGGTTTGAAGAAATACTATTAGTGAAAGATAGGTGCGTTGTCGGTTAGATGGTTCGGGGTTAATATGATTTTGACTGGCAAGAATTATAAGAGGAAGCAGTCAGCAGGTGAGGACTAAGAGTGGAGTAGACAATTGATCTGTCCCTAAATAAAAGTTAGAAGTTATTCATCCTGTTTCTGAGTTCCATTTAAATCAAGTTAAACTAATTAGGGCAATTAGGAGGCTCTGGGCTGTTGTTGCAGGTCATAATCATTTTTGGGTTGTTATTCAAATGGTTGGGAAGAGCATAATAGTTGGAATTAATACTTTTAGCATTGAAGTAGGTTTAGGCTTTGAAGGTGGTCGGTTCCATGGGTTCGTGCTGTAGCAACAAGAAGGGCTAATCCAACACTAGCTTCACAGGCGGAGAAGGTAAGAAGAAGTATAGGGGCAGCGGAGAATGAGGTTGATTCCAGTTGTAGTGTTCAAAGGGCGAGAGCTACGTAAAGGGAGAGTATTATGCCTTCTAAGCATAGGAGGGCTGATAGCAGATGGGTTCGGTGGAATGCTAAGCCAATAAGTCCTAATACGAAAGCTGAAGAAATGCTGAATAAGGTGGATATCATAAGGGGGCTATGGGTTTTAACCATAATCTTCTGAGCCGAAATCAGAGGTCTTTGTTGGACTAGCTCCTTATTCGGCCCATTCGAGTCCTCCTTGAAGCCACTCGTATACTAATCCAAGGGTGAGGAGGATAAGGATAGATGCGGCTCAAAATAGTGTGGATGTAGGGTCTAGAAGTTGGTTGCCTCAAGGTAGGGGGAGGAGTAGTGCGATTTCTAGGTCAAAAAGAAGAAATAAGATTGCAATTAGGAAAAAACGTAGGGAGAATGGAAGACGGGCTGACCCTAGTGGGTCAAATCCGCATTCATAGGGTGAGAGTTTTTCTGCGTCGGGGTTAATTTGAGGAAGTCAAAATGAGACCACTGCCAGGAGTAGCGATAGGAGAACTGTAATTAAGAGAAGGGTTGTAATTAAATTCATTATCTTTCCTTGGATTTTAACCAAGACTGAATGATTGGAAGTCATTTGTACTAATTTAATACTAGAAAGATATGAGCCTCATCAGTAGATAGATACATAAAGGAATAATCATACGACGTCTACAAAGTGTCAGTATCAGGCGGCTGCTTCAAACCCAAAATGGTGTTCAGAGGTAAAATGATATTGAACCTGTCGAAGTAAGCATACTGCTAAGAATGTGGAGCCAATAATAACGTGAAGTCCGTGAAAGCCTGTGGCAACAAAGAAGGTTGATCCGTAAACGCCATCAGCAATAGTAAAGGGGGCTTCATAGTACTCCATAGCTTGGAGTGCTGTAAAATAAAAGCCTAGGAGAATAGTAAGAGTAAGGGCTTGAATTGCTTGTTTTCGTTCTCCTTCTATTAGGCTGTGATGGGCTCAGGTGACTGTTACCCCTGAGGCTAGGAGAACAGCAGTATTAAGAAGAGGAACTTCAAATGGGTCAAGTGTAATAATTCCTGTGGGGGGTCAGCATCCCCCTAACTCGGGGGTTGGTGCCAGGCTTGAGTGGTAAAAGGCTCAGAAGAAGCCAAGAAAGAAGAAGACTTCAGATGTAATAAAAAGAATTATGCCGTAACGTAATCCTTTTTGGACTGGAGGTGTGTGGTGGCCTTGAAATGTGCCTTCACGAATAATATCGCGTCATCATTGAAGTATAGTTAGGAGAAGAAGAGCTAGACCAAGGGTTATTAGTGTGGTAGAGTGGAAGTGAAATCAGATTGCAAGACCTGATGTTATTAGGAGAGCGGCTACTGCACCTGTTAGGGGTCAAGGGCTTGGGTCAACTATGTGATATGCGTGTGCTTGGTGGGCCATAGACGTTTTCTTGTAGATATAAACTTACGAGTAGAACAAATACATATGCCTGAATCATGGCCACTGCGACTTCAAGAATTGTTAAAAGGAGTAATACGGCAAACGTTAAGAGTGCAACAGTGGTTATAGATGCTATTAAGACAGAAATAGCGGTTGCAATGAGTTGAATTAACAGGTGTCCTGCTGTTAGGTTAGCCGTGAGTCGGACTCCGAGTGCAATGGGTCGGATAAACAAGCTAATTGTTTCGATGATGATGAGTACTGGGATTAAAAGAACTGGAGTTCCTTCTGGAAGAAGATGGCCCAGGGCTGCAGTGGGTTGATTTCGTATTCCAATAATTACTGTGGCTAATCAGAATGGCACAGCAAATCCCATGTTTAGTGAAAGTTGGGTTGTGGGTGTAAAGGTGTAAGGTAACAGTCCTAGTATATTTATAGATAATAGGAATACTATTAAAGATATAAGAATCAATGCTCATTTATGGCCGCCCTGGTTAAGGGGGAGGAGAAGTTGTTGGGTGAAGCGATTAAAGAATTGCCCCTGTAAAGTTACTAATCGGTTATTTAGTCATCGATTTGAAGGGGAGGGGTAAAGAATTCATGGGAAAACTATAGCGATTAGAATTAAAGGGATCCCCAAGTGTGTGGGGCTGAGGAATTGGTCGAAGAAGCCTAGTGCCACACTCAACTTCAGGCGGTAGTTTCTGGTTTATATGCGCTGGCCTCTTCGGGTTCGTTGTTGAAGTAGTGCTTTATGACCTTAGATGGAATTACCAGTAAGAAGACCATTCAAGAAGACACTAAAATAAAGAGTCAAGGGTTTAGTATTAATTGAGGCATTTCACTAGGGGTGATTGGGAGCCACCAACTTTTAGCTTAAAAGGCTAATGCTGAACCCTTACAGCTTCCTAATGAGGCATCTTCAAGTATTAAGGATGATCAGTTTTCAAAGTGAATTAGGGGGACAGCTTCCACAACGATTGGTATGAAGCTATGGTTAGCCCCACAAATTTCAGAGCATTGCCCATAGAAGACCCCAGGGCGTGCGGCGATAAAGGCTGTCTGATTTAATCGGCCTGGTATGGCATCTGTTTTTACGCCTAGGGCTGGTACAGCTCAGGAGTGGAGGACATCGTCGGATGCAATTAGGACTCGGATTGGGGAGTTTATGGGAATTACTATTCGGTGATCTGTTTCGAGAAGTCGAAACTGTCCTGGGGTTAAGTCTTGAGTGGGGATTATATAAGAGTCAAAGCTAAGGTCTTGGTAGTCCGTGTACTCATAGGTCCAATATCATTGATGGCCTAATGCTTTTACTGTTAAGTGTGGGCTGCCGATTTCGTCTATGAGATAAAGAATGCGAAGGGATGGAAAGGCAATGAGGAAAAGAATGACTGCTGGTAGAATTGTTCATACAATTTCAATTTCTTGGGAGTCTAGGATGAATTTGTTTGTTAGCTTAGTAGAGACTATAGCAACAATAATATATAAGACTAAAGTGCTAATTAAAAATACGATTATTAATGCGTGATCGTGGAAGTGGAGAAGTTCTTCTATAACAGGTGAGGCCGCGTCTTGGAATCCTAGTTGTGAGGGATGTGCCATAAAGCTATAAAGCTTAAGATACGCAGGGTTTTAACTTGCAACTCTGCCTTGACAAGGCAGTGTAATAATTATTTTACTAGTATCATGGGCTACAAGAAAGAAGCAGAAATGGTTATGCGGCTGGCTTGAAACCAGTATGAGGGGGTTCGATTCCTTCCTTTCTCGTGAAGTGGGGCTTGCACAAAGGCAGGTTCCTCAAATGTATGGTATGGTGGGGGACACCCGTGTAATCATTCGGCATTTATAGAGGTTAATTCAGTAGATATAACTTCCCGTTTAGCAGCGAAGGCTTCCCATAAGATGAATAGGAACATAATTACGGCAATGAGGGATATTAAAGAGCCAATGGACGAAACTGTATTTCAAAGAGCATAAGCGTCCGGGTAGTCTGAGTATCGTCGTGGCATTCCGGCCAGCCCAAGAAAGTGTTGTGGGAAAAAGGTTAAATTTACGCCTACAAATATTACTCCGAAGTGAATTTTTGTTCAGGTACTATGAAGGGTGTAGCCTGAGAATAGGGGGAATCAGTGTACAAAGGCACCCATAATAGCAAATACAGCTCCTATAGACAGGACATAGTGGAAGTGAGCAACTACATAATAGGTGTCATGAAGGGCAATATCAAGGGAAGAATTAGCGAGCACAATTCCTGTTAATCCGCCTACTGTGAAAAGGAAGATAAAGCCCAGAGCTCAGAAAAGGGGGGTTTCTCATTTAATCGAGCCACCGTGAAGGGTGGCTAATCAGCTAAATACTTTAACTCCTGTGGGGATAGCGATAATTATTGTTGCGGATGTAAAGTATGCTCGGGTGTCGACGTCCATGCCCACCGTAAACATGTGATGGGCTCAGACAATAAAGCCTAAAAGGCCAATTGCCATTATAGCTCAGACTATTCCCATATAGCCAAATGGTTCTTTTTTACCTGAGTAGTAGGCAACAATATGTGAAATTATTCCAAAGCCTGGTAAAATTAAAATATATACTTCGGGATGTCCGAAGAATCAGAAGAGATGTTGATAAAGAATAGGATCTCCGCCCCCTGCCGGGTCAAAGAATGAAGTATTAAGGTTGCGATCTGTGAGAAGTATTGTAATACCAGCTGCTAGGACAGGAAGTGAAAGAAGAAGGAGTACAGCTGTCACTAAAACAGCTCAGACAAATAAAGGTGTTTGGTATTGTGAGATAGCTGGGGGTTTTATATTAATAATTGTTGTAATAAAGTTAATTGCCCCTAAGATTGAGGAAACACCAGCCAGGTGAAGAGAAAAAATTGTTAAGTCCACAGAGGCTCCTGCATGTGCAAGGTTTCCGGCAAGGGGAGGGTATACAGTTCATCCTGTTCCCGCTCCAGCTTCAACTCCGGAGGATGCTAGGAGGAGAAGGAAGGATGGTGGAAGGAGTCAGAAACTTATGTTGTTTATTCGAGGGAAGGCTATATCTGGAGCACCAATCATGAGCGGGATGAGTCAATTTCCAAAGCCTCCAATTATTACCGGCATAACTATAAAGAAAATTATAACGAAAGCATGTGCGGTTACCAGAACATTGTAAACCTGGTCGTCGCCTAAAAGGGATCCTGGTTGACCAAGCTCTGCCCGAATTAAAAGGCTTAAAGCAGTTCCAACTATCCCGGCTCAGGCACCAAATACTAGATAAAGGGTGCCGATGTCTTTGTGATTAGTAGAAAAAAATCAACGGGTGATTGCCACAGATAGGGTGGCCGAGGGTTTAGGCGGTGGATTGTAGCTCCACTAACAAAGGTTTAAGTCCTTTTCTTATCAGCCTCGTGGTGTAAAGCTCATTGAATTGCAAATTCAAAGGTGCGGGTTAGTTGCCTGCCGGGGCTTTCCCCGCCTTTTCAGGGCGGCGGGGAAAGGTAGATGAATGCTCGCTGGATGGGGCACTTAGCTGTTAACTAAGAGTTTGTAGGATCGAGGCCTTCTCATCTAGAAAAGCTTTAGCTTAATAAAAGTGTCTGGGTTGCATTCAGAAGATGTGGGATAAAGTCCCGCAAGTTTTACATAGAACAGAGTCTGAGGGGTTTTAACCCTCATTTAAAGCTTTGAAGGCTTTTGGTTTGCGGTTAACCTAAGGCTCTCTTTATTTTTTAGTTAAAGAAATGTAAAAGGGCTATAATAGAAGGGATAATGGGTAATAATACGAGGGCTGCTATGGTGACTGTGGCAAGTGTGATTTTGTCTTGCTTGCTTTTTTGTCGTCATGATATTTTGACCATAGTTGAGTTGGGGAGAAGGGTAATAATTGAAAAATAGCATAGGCGGACATAGAAGTATAGACTAATTAGGGCAGTCATAACAATTATAGAAGCAGGCAGAGCTATGTCTTGTTTTGTTAATTCTTCTAGAACATATCACTTGGGTGCGAAGCCAGTTAGTGGTGGGAGGCCTGCTAATGATAGTAGAACGAGGAATAAAGTGACTATTATCAATGGGTTTTTGGACCACGATGTGGAAAGAGTGCTAATTTTTGTAGATGATGACTCTATTAGGGTTAAAAAGGCCGCTATAGTTATAGTGATATAAATCCCTAGTGCTACTAATGTTAGACCTGGGCTATACTGGATGACAATAATAAATCATCCGAGGTGGGCAGTAGATGAGTAGGCTAAGATCTTTCGCAGTTGAGTTTGATTAAGCCCGCCTCAGGCTGCAAATGCGGTTGAGGCGATGCCGAGAGCTGTTAGTACGTAGGGAGGGACAGGTTGTGAAATTTGAATTAGAAGAGCAAATGGTGCTAGTTTTTGTCATGTGGATAAAATTAAACCTGTTATAAGGTCTAAGCCTTGCATAACTTCTGGAAGTCAGAAGTGGAATGGTGCAAGTCCTAGTTTTATAGCTAGGGCTGTTATGGCGAGGATAATTGCGTAAGTGTTTTTAATTTCGGTGATGTTTCATCCTATTTCTATTCATGCATTGAAAGCTGTGGCAAATATAAGTACCCCGGTAGCACAGGCTTGGATTAGAAGGTATTTGGTTGTTGCTTCAGATGCTCGTGGGTGGTGGTATTGGGCTATTAAAGGCAGGATGGCTAATGTAGAAATTTCTAGGCCGATTCAGGCTATTAATCAATGGGAGCTTAGGAACGTTAGAGTAGTTCCGGTCCCAAGGGATGAAATCAAGATTACTAACAGGAGCTTTTTCATGTGGTAGAAGAGGGATTTTAACCTTCATTTTTGGGGTATGGGCCCAATAGCTTAAGTTAGCTTATTCTATCTGGGTTTGTTTGTAGAAAGTGGTGTAATTGGGAGCACCAAGAGTTTTGACTTCTTGAATATGGGTTCGAGTCCTTTCTTTCTAAGAGCTGGAGGGATTTTAACCCTCGTAGTTCACTCTATCAAAGTGGTCCTTGGGCGTTCAGGCACAGCTCTTTATAATATTAGAGTTGGGGTGGGAGTCCTGCAAATGCAATTGGAAGTGCAATATGTCATAAAATGAGTGCAAGAGTGAGAGGGAGGAAGTTTTTTCAAATTAGGTGTATGAGTTGGTCGTACCGGAATCGGGGGTAGGAGGCCCGAATTCATAGGAAAAAGATAGAGAGAGATGCAGCTTTTACTATGAGATTAATTGATGTGAGTTCTGGGAAATATATTAGATGCGAGGCTCCAAGAAATAGGATGGTTGATAGGGTATTTATAAGAAGAATGTTGGCGTATTCAGCTAAGAAAAATAAAGCAAATGGGCCCCCTGCATATTCTACATTAAAACCAGAAACTAGCTCGGATTCACCTTCAGTAAGGTCAAAGGGGGCTCGGTTGGTTTCTGCAAGTGTAGAGACATATCATATTGCTGCTAGCGGTCAGGCTGGGAGGAGTAGTCAAATGGTTTCTTGCGTTGTGTTGAACATTCGAAGGGTAAAGCCTCCCGTGAATACAATAATAGATAGAAGGATTAGGCCTAGGCTGACTTCATAGGAGATGGTTTGTGCTACAGCCCGTAGGGCTCCAATTAGAGCATATTTGGAGTTGGATGCCCACCCGGAGCCTAAAATAGAATAGACAGCTAGGCTTGATAGGGCAAGTACAAATAAAATTCCGAGATTAAGGTCAGTTACGGGGTGGGGGATGGGTATAGGGGCTCATAGTATTATAGCGAGTGTAAGGGCTAACATGGGTGTAATAATAAATAGGAAGGGGGATGCAGTAGATGGGCGGATGGGTTCTTTAATAAATAATTTAATACCGTCTGCAATGGGTTGGAGCAGGCCGTATGGTCCGACTACATTTGGGCCTTTTCGTAGTTGCATATAGCCTAATACTTTTCGTTCAATTAGGGTAAGGAAAGCTACTGCTAATAAAACAGGAATAATGTAAGCTAATGGGTTAATTAAGTCGGTAAATATTAAGTGCATAGTTGAGGAGAGGATTTGAACCTCTGGGGAAAAGGGCTTAGGTCTTTCGCATTTACCGGGCTCTGCCACCTCGACTCCATATATCTCTGGGTTTGTTATGCTCTTCATTATTTAATTGAGTTGGTTTCATAAAGTAGAAGTGGGGCGTGTTTGGGGTAGGGGCCTCGAGTCTCCGGTCCTTTCGTACTAGGAGAAGTAGCAGTACAGATAGAAACTGACCTGGATTGCTCCGGTCTGAACTCAGATCACGTAGGACTTTAATCGTTGAACAAACGAACCCTTAATAGCGGCTGCACCATTAGGATGTCCTGATCCAACATCGAGGTCGTAAACCCCCTTGTCGATATGAACTCTTGGAGGGGATTGCGCTGTTATCCCTAGGGTAACTTGGTTCGTTGATCGGCTATTTGCCGGATCATTTGGTCAGAGGTTCTGTGACTTAGAGGTGTACCTCATGGTTCTAGGATTTGTCCCGTTCCACGTGGGGGATTGGTTTTCCCCCGTGGTCGCCCCAACCGAAGACGCTAATCAGTTGCTGTTTTGTTTTATTCTTTTAATGGGGGTACTTAACATAGATGATTTTGTGTCTTAAGCTCCATAGGGTCTTCTCGTCTTGTATTTTTATACCCGCTTCTGCACGGGTAGATCAATTTCACTGATCAGAAAAGGGAGACAGTTAAGCCCTCGTTTCACCATTCATACAGGTCTTTATTTAAAAAACAAGTGATTGCGCTACCTTTGCACGGTCAAAATACCGCGGCCGTTTAATTTATCACTGGGCAGGTAGGACCTCTTATACATTGATTTTTGCAGGAGGCGATGTTTTTGGTAAACAGGCGAGGCTTGTGTTTGCCGAGTTCCTTCTTTTTCTTTTAATCTTTCCTCAGGGCTCTCCGGTGTAGGGTTAACGATTAATTAGTGTGGGGTTTTCTTGGTTTTTTTATTTAACCACTTTTCCCTCTTTGGTTGGGTTCGTTAATTATTAGTGGTGGGTCCGATCTAATTTACACGTGGGCGTGGAGAAGGGGGTGCCTTCTTGTTACTCATTTTAGCAGTGTCTCCTCCATGTGAGCATGGAGTGGCCTAATATAAGTAGGGGTTTAGATGAATAATATCAAAATAATAGATTTTTGGTCTGCTCGAGCTTTAACGCTTTCTGGGTAGATGGCTGCTTCTAGGCCAACTAAAGCGGTTTATCTTGTTGAGTCTGATTCTTAACCTCCTAGTCAGGTTGTGTCCTGGTTCAAAGGGGCTGTACCCCCTTTGAATAACTCTCGTTATTTTCTTCATTCCGTAGGACATTAGTGCTTGTGTGGGTAAAGGAGAACGAGGCTGAACTTATATCCATTTCTTAGGCAACCAGCTATCACTAAGTTCGATAGGTCTGTCACCGCTACCCGGAGATCTTCCCACTCTTTTGCCACAGAGACGGGTTGGCTCTAATATCAGCTGTCTCGGGGTAGCTCACTTAGTTTCGGGGGTGAGAACTAAAAATTCTTTTTGCCCTAAGGTTCTAACTAAATCATGATGCAAAAGGTACGAGTGTTTATCTCTGCTTTTTTAAGCTTTAATGAGTTGTTTCATTTCTCTTTCAGCTTTCCCTTGCGGTACTGGTTCTATTGCTTTTAGTGCCTTTTCTGTCGCCCATACTAAGGCAGGAGAATGGTTTAATTGTTTTAATTTAGGTTATATAAAACTTACAAATATAGTAGAATAAGTTTTAGTGGTTAAGCTAGCTGTTTAGCTCAGAACGATCCAACTTGCATGGATCTGGTCTCGGTGTAAGGGAGGTGCTTTACTATCTCAGCCACGTTCTGATGTTCCAAGTACACCTTCCGGTACACTTACCATGTTACGACTTATCTCCCCGTTAATAAAATTATTTGGTTATTTACTTAGTTCAGTTTTGTTGGGGAGGGCGACGGGCGGTGTGTGCGCATCTCAGAGCCTTATTCAAAATGACTCTCTATTTGATTTTTACTACTAAATCCACCTTCGGGTATTAGTTTCATAATACCGTTCGTATATTCTGGTGCAGAAAATGTAGCCCATTTCTTCCCACCCCGTAAGCTACACCTCGACCTGACGTTCTGGGGTGTGCCCATTTTGCTTACTTATATTCCTTCACAGGGTAAGCTTGCGACGGCGGTATATAGGCGGGGAATACAAGAGGTGGTGAGGTTAAACGTGGATTATCGGTTCTAGAACAGGCTCCTCTAGGCGGGTCTGAGACACCGTCAAGTCCTTTGGGTTTTAAGCTAGCGCTCGTAGTACCCTGGCGGATATTTTTTGTAATGTAAATATCTGGGTTTAAGGCTAAGCATAGTGGGGTATCTAATCCCAGTTTGTTTCTTAGCTTTCGTGGGGTCGGAGGAGGTAAAGTTACTTTCGTGGGGGGACTTCATGTTCTCGTAATGCGTACAACGGCTTAGAGGTCATTTGACTTTATTTTTCTATTCTCCTAACCACTCTTTACGCCGTATATATCAACTGGGGTCTCTCGTATAACCGCGGTGGCTGGCACGAGTTTTACCGACCCTAAATAACCCTAATTAAGTCAAGCTTTCACTTATGGCTTAATGTTTATCACTGCTGAGTTCCCTTGGGGGTGTGGCGAAGCAAGGCGTCTTGGGCTAGTCTAATTGTGCCTGATGCCAGCTCCTCGTCCTCGGTAGGGGGATTGAGGGCATTCTCACAGGGCTGCGGATACTTGCATGTGTAAGTTGAGTTAAAGCTGATAGTAAAGTCAGGACCAAGCTTTTGTGCTTGCGGAACTTCTTAGGGTTCATCTTAACATCTTCAGTGTTATGCTTTAATTAAGCTACACCAGC